TTGAAAAAGGAATTGATCGTGATTTGGAACCTGTTCTTTTCATGACCCCTCTTAACTGAGACATAAGATCAAATGCCTGAAGTAGGAATCCATTTGATTCCATCATACGTATTAGAATTGGGATCAAGTGATACTTCAAAGCATTACTTTTTTTAACTCAGTTATATCTATTGTTTTTTGGCTCGGCTAGCCCTCCTAGCCGAGCCGGGGGAAACCAATAACAAATAAAGAAATAAAATGGATTCAACGAGTAAAAGGAGAGAGAGGGATTCGAACCCTCGATAGTTCTGAATAAAGAACTATACCGGTTTTCAAGACCGGAGCTATCAACCACTCAGCCATCTCTCCGAAAAACAATCTCCATTTTATTTTATTTGTATTCTCCAGAATAGAACATGGTCGTATGAGTTGATACCACCATTATCCGTAGGTAGAAACAGCCGGGGTGTGAATATATATATTTGTATATATGGATGCATGAGCCGGCATGTATGTTTGTGAAGTAAATAAAAACGGCCCCGACTCCATGTCCGAATAAAGTGGTAATAAGTCCTACAGGATCCATGGGTTCATGGTCAAATCCCTCTATGATGTATTTTATTACAATTTTTTTTTTGTATGAGAGAGGGATCAAATGGTATAGTTTATTTATTGGTAGCTTGGAGGATTAGAAGTATGACTATTGCTTTCCAATTGGCTGTTTTTGCATTAATTGCTACTTCATCAATCTTATTGATTAGTGTACCCGTTGTATTTGCTTCTTCTGACGGTTGGTCAAGTAACAAAAATGTTGTCTTTTCCGGTACATCATTATGGATTGGATTAGTCTTTCTAGTAGCTATCCTTAATTCTCTTATCTCTTGAACCAATTCAGTATTTTCCAGATCAAAAAAAGAAATGACCCCCTAGAATCCCTTCGGGTTGTGAGACGCATTCAAATTCCATAACATAATAAATATAAGATAAAAATGAATCCCGAAAAGGAAAATAAATCAAAAAATTGGGGGGTCAAAGTCCAACTTCTTGAATAAACAAAAAATTCTATTGTTATATTATATTTTATATGTTATATATTAATTAGACAATTGGAATCGTTCTGAAGATAGTATCCGTATCCGTCCCTGCACAATAATGATCCAGACATGATATCATATATGTGGAGACATATACGGGCTTATCAGGAACAAAAAACGCGGATATGGTCGAATGGTAAAATTTCTCTTTGCCAAGGAGAAGATGCGGGTTCGATTCCCGCTATCCGCCTATAGTGAATTAATGGAATAGGATAAATAATTCGGTAGAGTTTACTACGATAGTGTAGTGGTTCTATCTTCTCTTCCTACTTCTTTTCCTCCGATCCAAAAAGAGAAATAGTAATTAATGGCTAGTTAACATTAACAGAGTCAGACCTAAATTTTTTTTTGACAAAAAAACGATTGATATTGCGGAGACAGGATTTGAACCCGTGACCTCAAGGTTATGAGCCTTGCGAGCTACCAAGCTGCTCTACCCCGCGTTGAAGAGAAGAGATGGGAACTAATGGACAACCGAGGATTGGATGTGCCCCTCTACCATATCCATACAAATAGAATATCCCATTTATACAGAATGGTAAAGGGGGCTCTCTATGATCGATGATCATAGAGATCAATAGAAAGAGGAAGGTATAGTTTGATCCTTACCAACTTGATCTTGTTGCACCTGGTAACAAACATGCATGAACCATTTCACGAAGTATGTGTCCGGATAACCCAAAGTCTCGATAGTTAGCTCTCGGTCTTCCGGTCGAAAAACAACGTCGATGAAGACGTGTAGGTGCACTATTACGTGGTGGGGATTGTAATTTTCCATGAATTTCCCATTTATCACTCAACGACGAAACTTTTTTTATTTCCTTTTTTGAAGATCGACGAATCAAATGATATTTCTGTTCTAATCTCTGCCTCTTCTTCTCCCTCTGAATCAAACCTTTCCTTGCCATAATGGTTCAGTTCCTATTATTATCAATGATACAAGTCGAATCCTAGATGTGGAAATATAAGAAGGTGGTCCACCTTCTCTATCGAACAAAATTAGATTGTCGATGATAAAACGTATTCAAAAAAAATGAATTAACCAAATTTGCCTGATGTAGAGGCAATCAAGAAAGCTGCGTAAGTGAATATATAACCTACAGAAAAGTGGGCTAATCCAACCAATCTCGCTTGCACAATGGATAGAGCCACTGGTTTATCTCTCCATCGAATCAAATTAGCCAAAGGTGTGCGTTCATGAGCCCATGCTAAAGTTTCAATTAATTCCTGCCAATATCCACGCCAAGAAATTAAGAACATAAACCCAGTAGCCCAAACAAGATGTCCAAATAAGAACATCCATGCCCATACCGATAAACTATTCATACCAAAAGGGTTATATCCGTTGATGAGTTGTGAAGAGTTTAACCATAGATAATCTCTTAACCACCCCATCAAATAAGTGGAGGATTCATTAAACTGTGAAA